TTCACTCGACCCAACTGTCAATTATTTTTGTTCAAAATGCAAAGAAGATTTTGTAGCGATCCGCTGAATAGAAAAGATTCGCAGAATTATCTATTGATAGACACGACATGCTGTTTTTTCCATTCATTCCTTTCAGGATCAGTCGCGGTCTTACAAACCCTACCGATGGTATGGACGAATCCCTTGCTTCATAAAAATGTGTAAAAGATGCTAGCCGCACTTAAAAGCCGAGTACTCTACCGTTGAGTTAGCAACCCCAATAAAAAACCGCGTAGATATAATCAAAATCAAAAAAGAGATACAATTGCACGACACGATAAAAACAGGAAACTAAGAAGAAAACAACGAGAACCCATTCTGAACATAGAAAAGATCAGATGAAAATACAAGAACTTTTCAGATAACATTAAAGTCGAAATTGAGAGGCCATCTCCTATCCCCTATGTCATCCATTCTTATCCTTATCTAATTTCTTTTTTTTAATCAAATAAAGACTTCTTGTATCAGAGACAATCCACCGAACCAAGCAATTGCTTTTGAATGAAGTAAAGTAAAAAAACCTATGGAACGGGGAGAAATAGATCCCTTTCTACACTATCCCATTCTATTTATTCGACCCGATATTGTCAATGTAAATCTTTCTATTTACAATAGAACTAAGGACTTGTATTGAATTGGCATTTCATAGACAAAAAACAAAAAATGGATATAGGTGGAAAAGGGAATATGGTATGAAAAAACTAGGGTTTATTCAATGAATATCAATTAATATAAGGGGAATAACTTAGCTCCCCTTCCTTTTTCTTATTTATTAGTATTCGTGACTTATTTTGATAATAAAGTTCAAACAACGGGAATCTCTGTATCCTTAAAAACTCCCGCCTTCTTTAAAATAGAATGAACAGTTCTTGTAGGTTGAGCGCCTCTTTCAATAAAATAGAGAATAGCAGGAACATTTAAATGGGTTTGATTGTTTATCGGATCATAAAGACCGACCTTTCGAAGATCCCTTCCTTCTCTTCGGGATCGAACATCAATTGCAACGATTCGATAAACCGCTCGTTGCTTTCGTCCACAGCGTTTCAAACGAAGTTTGACCATAACATTCCTATAGTTTGTTATCGGTTTGTAATTGATTCCATTACAGAATCATGGATAATCATTGGTTTGGTTAAGTTGAGACCTAACCATCTATCAATTTTGATTTCTATTCAAATTCGATATGTTAAATATCGAAATGAAGAGATTGAAATTAGAATTCTCATTTCTATTCTGAAAAAAAGAATTTTTGATTTCAAATCAAAATGGAATATAAGAATTAATTAGATATTCCATTCTTCTCTTCTCATTTAGATTCTAGAATCCTTTTTTGTTTCTTTTTTGAAAGAAAAACTCTATCGGAATATTTTCCGATAAAATCGAAAAATAGATATCGTTTTCTCTAAAAAAATCTAGAGAGAGACTCTATCTGGGTATGTTCTGGGACGAAAGGATTCGAACCTTCGCGTATCGGGTCCAAAACCCGTTGCCTTACCACTTGGCCACGCCCCAGTGGTGTATAGTATAGTAGTGCTGACCAATGCCGATACAACTATCTATCTATCTAGATATTTGTATTGTATGTTCTGAGACGAAAGGATTCCAACGCCCCCTCTACGTAAAACCGCTAGCGCCCTATCCGCTTAGCCAAAGCGCCATGACATTTTTCTTTCTATTCGCCAGTAGAAAGACTATTCTACTACGCGTAATAGGCCTTTGTCAACCCTAACCCCAATATCTATGGAATAGATGAAACATATAATGAAACGGACTTTATTGATCATTACATAGAATTCAATTAAGATATTCTATGAAAATAGGATTTCTTCAATTCTCAAAAGAGAATAGAAGAATTTTTTTTGTCTACCTTCATTCTATTCATTTTTATCTTCTATTATTAACATCTTACTAACTCAATCAAAAGGATCCCCAAGAACAAAAAATTTGTTATGATTAACATCTTTCGTTTTATCTGTATCTATCTGCATTCTGTCCTTTATTCGAGTAGTTTTTTCTTCGGCAAATTGCCTGAAGCCTACGCTTTTTTGAATCCAATCGTAGATGTTATGCCAGTCATACCTCTTTTATTTTTTCTCTTAGCCTTTGTTTGGCAAGCTGCAGTAAGTTTTCGATGAACTCTTTAATACTGGCCTAGAAAATTGCAGAATTTCTTCGAAAAAAAAAAAGGTGAAGAATTAATAAGATGGGCTAAGTCTTAGAGTATGAAGAGCATAAAACCTCGATTCCAAGATTGAAATTCTTGGATAGCCACCATAAATCTAGATCAATCCAAATTTCCTATTATGACCCTTTTGCATTATTGGTATCAAAGTATCAAAAAAAATGGGATACCTAGTATAAGAATGGGCAATCTATTCTCTTTTTACCAAAAAAAGAATCTTGGAGATTCTATAATGCTTAATCTCAAACTCTTTGTTTATATAGTAGTGACCTTTTTTGT